CAAGAACGGGGTCAGAAGGATCAAAAACGGCTAATTCATACAGAGCCATCGAACCGGCCCAACCAGCAACCAGAGCTGTATGCATTATATGAACAGAAAGCAACCGGCCGGGATCATTCAATACAACGGTATGAACACGATACCAAGGCAAACCCATGGAAATACCCCTTTATCAAAGATAAATAGACACTATGTAACTTTATTGCATTGTAAAAGACTGTACTATGACTATTCTATGTACCTCCCTTGTTTAGTGGATTATTTCCGAACGAACAAGGGCTAATATTTGTTCTATTCTATTGGTAATAAAACAATGGAACAACTCTGTTCGTAGGAACAAAGCTAAGCAGATTTATTCTATACTCGATAAGTACCAATACGCAATGGGGGTTGATACCAATTTCTCTGAACGAATGCGTACATACTTATTCATCGTTCTATTCATAAAAATTTGACTTTAGTCATTCAGTTTTTCTTTATGATTTTTTCTAATCTATGGATAAAATAAATACGAGATAAAAACCAATACAATATATATTATATTATAAAGACAATAAAATCATTTTGTTACGTTTCCCCATCAAAGTGAAATACAGTACTTACTTCTTTTTTCTTTCATTTAATGCCTATTGGTGTTCCAAAAGTACCTTTTCGAAGTCCTGGAGAGGAAGATGCATCTTGGATTGACGTATAGTGCGACTTGTCAGACATATTGGGTCATATGGGATTTTTTTCCCGTTTTCTCCCCCGATCGAGATATCCTCTGTTTCGCCCAAGAAAGATTCGGTGAATCATCAGAAATTTGGAGCGTGAAGTTCAATTAGATTTAGATATATTTTAGGGGATTAATATTACATTGCTTCGAATAATTTATGGTTGACTTGGTTGGACTACAAAAACAAATGAAGTATCCAGGCTCTGTTTAGAAAAAACCAATTGATTGGTAATATATCTTATATCTACGATTCCTAGTTTTATAATAAATGATTTCTATTTAGCTTATTTGTCAAGCGAGTTCGTGTTACGAAATATTTGTTGGTATAAAGGGTATGAAATACATTCATTACAAGGGGGCAGAAAGTCATAATAAAAAAAAATGGTAATGGAGGCCTTTGTCCTATATGTACAAATAAAACTCGGGCAAATCTTTACCCAGAGTAGAGCATAAACCTAAGAAGCTGAAAGAGACCCAATCAGTAACAAGAAAATACCATCGTGATTTAGATTGAATCTCGATGAAACAATACATCAATGAGAAGTTAATTCAATCAGTTTAGTGATGTTTTTATTATATATATTTATATATTTAGTCAAAACTCATATCTATTGAAGAAGAAAAAACCTTTCATTAGAAGACAGAAAGAGCCTGTTATGAGAAAAGAAAGAGGACTGGAATCTATACATTGATTCTTTTTTTCGCAATTTTTTTGAACCGTATGCATCAAAAGGTGCATGTACGGTTTCTAAGGGATACACTTGGACCCTAATCAACCGACTTTATCGAGAAAGATTACTTTTTTTAGGCCAAGCGGTTGATAGCGAGATCTCAAATCAACTTATTGGTCTTATGATATATCTCAGTATCGAAGATGATACCAAAGATCTGTATTTGTTTATAAACTCTCCCGGGGGTTGGGTAATACCTGGAGTTGCTATTTATGATACTATGCAATTTGTGCGCCCAGATGTACACACAATATGCATGGGGTTAGCCGCTTCAATGGGATCTTTTATCCTGGTCGGAGGAGAAATTACCAAACGTTTAGCATTCCCGCACGCTTGGCGCCAATGGGTTTTTTTGAGACAAAAAACAAAAAAGAAGACTATGCCTTCGCCCTATGAAATATGAATAGTAAGTAATAATAGACTATTAAGTAATAGTAGCATGGCACCTCGAATTCGATATGATAAATTTTTGCATTATCAACAAATTAGATTATGTATCGAGAGGGTAGTATGAAATAAAGGATATTTCCAATTTTCTCTTATTTTATTTATCGGACATCCAGTTCAGCGTCACAAGCTCTTTTGTTTTTGGCTCTTAACACTATTTATATTATGTAAAGAGTAGGAAAAAAACAAGATTTTGACTTATTTTTATTTGATTGGATCAAAAAGAAACTTTGGGATTGCTGAATTACAGACAAAAAAAATAATTAATATATTTTAATTTAAGGCAACGGAGCCATCATAGTATTTTTAACTATTACAAATACAAAAAGAAGGGTGGCATTTTGATCATTTGACCATCTGGGTCTAATATATTCGTCTCTTTCTTGAATGACATGGAAAGGTCAATTTGAGTGTAGAGCCGTATGCATATGCACAAAAGATGCCCGTACGGTTATTTGATTCTATCTTTTTCTATTCTTTTTTATCTTTCTTTTCTCTTGACTTCATCATCATCCCGCGAGATAGAGGGACTTTTTAGTATGTTATATCATCAGGGTAATGATCCATCAACCTGCCAGTTCGTTTTACGAGGCACAAACGGGAGAATTTATCCTGGAAGCGGAAGAACTGCTAAAACTGCGCGAAACCCTCGCAAGGGTTTATGTACAAAGAACAGGCAAACCCTTATGGGTTGTATCTGAAGACATGGAAAGAGATATTTTTATGTCTGCAACAGAAGCACAAGTTTATGGAATTGTCGATCTTGTAGCGGTTGAATGAAAATAACATGGATTTCACACAAATCCAAATCTATGTTTTATCTCTGAGTTTATTTAAAGGAATTCACAATCATCCGGTTAGGATCAATCTAAACCAGTCCATTATCTATACAATTCAGTATGCCAACTATTAAACAACTTATTAGAAATACAAGACAGCCAATCAGAAAGGTCACGAAATCCCCCGCTCTTCGGGGATGCCCTCAGCGTCGAGGAACATGTACTCGGGTGTATGCGCGACTCGTTTCGATCATATCATGATCTGGCACAAAAGCCATTTCCAGTATCAACGATCAGTACCAGCGGATAGGATAGAAGCGGAAACTGAATTCACTATTTTAAAATTAAAAAAATAATAAAATTTATCCTAACCCCCATTAGATTATGGATGCATTTTATGGTTTCTCTCGGTCCAAATCCAATCAAGATGAGAAGCAATTTTCCATTGGTAACAAACGATTATCCATTAAGCGGAGGAAAGCTTATTTTATTTTAAATAAAGATTGGGTTCCTACTCTGGCAAGAACGGAATAAGAGGGTCAGCTACCCAGCTAATTTTCATAATTAAATACCGTTACTGTATAGCTAGATCTCGTTGCGAAAGACCTATTACTAGATAATTCATGGGTAGAGCCAAAAAGGATGAACTATACAAGTTACCAATAACGTTGATTCAATGAAGGAAAGGCTCCGGTGTATAGAGAAGACCTCAGCGTTTAAGAAGTCACCATAGAAACGATGGAACCCACTATTTCTTTCTCTTTATCCATTTAAAGTTTTTATTTAGTCTATTTTTTACACTTATCGCAGAATACAATTTGTTATTTCGCAGTGAAATACCGAAAAAAAATCGTGGTTGGGAAGGTTATAGCAGCCAAAGCCAGTGGAATTTTGAATTTATACATTGGAAACATCCGTTTTGTTATTACTAAATTAGGAAAGGGTAAAAGACTAACTGAAAGAAAAGAAATCAATTAGTTATTCGTCAAAGTTTCATCTATTCAATGACTAGAATTCGACGGGGATATATAGCTCGTAGACGTAGAACAAAAATTCGTTTATTTGCGTCAAGCTTTCGGGGGGCCCATTCAAGACTTACTCGAACTATTACTCAACAGAAAATGAGAGCTTTAGTTTCGGCTCATCGGGATCGGGATAGTAAAAAAAGAAATTTTCGTCGTTTGTGGATCATTCGAATAAACGCAGCAATTCGCGAAAGGTTCGTATCCTATAGTTATAGTAGATTAATACATAATCTGCACAAGAGGCAGTCACTTCTTAATCGTAAAATACTTGCACAAATAGCTATATCAAATAGGAATTGTCTTTCCATGATTTCGAATGAGATAATAAAAGAAGTAGATTATAAAAAATCTACCGGAAGAATTTAAACGGAGTTTCCCGGAGTTTCTTCCCCGGGAAGGTAGAATCAAAATTCCTATGATAAAATATGATTAAAATTAAAGGAGTCAAAATAAATGAACGCATTCAATAAAAAAAAGCTTTCTACGATTTGTTTTTTTCTTACCACACGCTAATCAAATCTAGATCGTCGAAAAAACACTAATCTGCATTTGACTTCGGATTCAAATTATGATGAGTCAAGTGAAGAAAGATTAAGCCTATTTATTTCTGGTTCGAAGACCAGCAGTTCTAGCAATCGACTCGTCAGTTCTTTCAAATTGTTTCTCATTATTCAGAAAGGGTAACAAAGATAAAATACGAGCTTGTTTTATAGCAATAGTTATTAATCGTTGTTGTTTCAAGGTCAATTTATTCACCCGTCTAGATAATATTTTTCCTTGTTCACTAATAAATCGACTAATTAAACTCATGTTTCTATAATCAATTCGATCCCCCGATTGAATCGGGGGCAAACGCCTACGAAAAGATTGCTTGGATTTAAGAAAAGATCGCTTGGATTTATCCATGGTTTGTTTGTTTTTGTTTATTCCGTATCTCGAAAATCAAAATCCTATTTCCTATTTATTTTATTAATTCTAATTTATTTTAAAGTTAAAGCTACTCTAATTAAAATCGAATTTAGTTATTTTATATCCTCTTCCTTAAAAGGGTACCATACAGATACTCAGTTCGATCTATTTCTTTATCGTCTCATGAATCGTATGCTTGTAGCAATAAGGACACAATTCTAATCGATTAGCCCTATTGCGCCAGTTCTTTTGAGTAGTATATCTGGAAATGCCCGCTGATATCCTATATAATAACACTTTTTCGAACACAACTGTTACATTCCAAAATCGCCGTTACTCGTACATCTTTACCCTTGGGCATGAATCCTCCTTTACTTTCAACTTTCGATTTTTAGTTACTCATATTTTCGATTCCAAACGAAAGAAAAAATAGAAGTTATTTAAATCCAATTATAACAAGGCCAATTATAACAACTATAGTAAATCAAAGTCATAGTAAAATAATAAGTAATACAAAAATTTCTAAACTCTATTTCAATTGGAATACCTTTTCCTTATATTCTGCGCAGTTTCGATTCTAACCCGATCTCTCTATGATTAATATTCATTTACATTTAATTTCATTCGAGAATTCAAACTTGAGCTCGAGTCTCACAGCTGTTGAATCCACTTTTATTTTCTTTTTTCTCTTTCCTTCCTTATTTGAAAAAGGTAAAAAAGCGAAAAGAGGAGAGGCGCGGTTAGTCATGGATATTTGATTGTATCTTTAATCTTTAACTATAATGAAAAAAAGGGGAATGTTAACGCATCCGGAAAAAAACGATTAATCTCTATCAACAGACCTGCTAAAGCCCCGAACCAAAGTGTACTTAGTACTGGTGCCACGGAGAGATATGTTTTAAAATCTCGCATTGAAAAACCTCCCTTTTAGTTTTTTTTATTGTAATACAAAAATGGAATATATAAAATGAAAATAAAGATAATGCATATATGATCAGATGCATATGTAGTTAAGGACCGGTTAAAGTTATACACCTAATCCTTAAGTTAAATTAAATTGTACAATGATCCGTTAAATAAGATTCTGCCTTTTCGTAAAATCAAAATCTTAAAACTCAAAAAATATCTTGCTACGCATTTACGAAAAATACAATACTCATTTAGTTTTGTATATGATATTAAATTAAATAATAGGTTAAATGAGACAAAAAAGACTAAAAGGAGAGAAATTTATGTATATCAATGGACGAAATAACAATGTGGAAAATAAGGCAGTAATTCTATACAATGACACTGTAGAACAACGGAAGGGATGTAGCGCAGCTTGGTAGCGCGTTTGTTTTGGGTACAAAATGTCACGGGTTCAAATCCTGTCATCCCTAGTCATTACTGCTCAAAGTAGCAGTAATGGGGGATCACCTAAGATCGATTCAAATTAGACAGAATCTTTCGTTTTTATGATACTATCCATAAATCCCCTTTTTATAGTCTATTCGGTTTATAGTCTATTCGGATAAAAAAGCGCTCTTAGTTCAGTTCGGTAGAACGTGGGTCTCCAAAACCCGATGTCGTAGGTTCAAATCCTACAGAGCGTGATTGTTTAGTCTTAGGGCAAAATTAGACTGAGCTAGATCTAGATTCATTAATTTGCACAGCAATAGGAATTTTACCTCCTGTGTATTAAAAAAAAAGAAAGGAGGAGGTCAATCAAAAAAAAAAAAAGAGATAATAAGTAATCAAAGGTCTAACTGATCACCACGTCTGTATTGTAAATATGCAGTTACAAATAATCCAGCCAAAGTAATAGGAATTAGACCTAACACGATTCCAAATAGAAAAACTTCAATCATTTCAATTTGTTTGAAAGAAAAAAAAGAATATCTATACCTAAATATTAATACGAATGGATAGGAATCTCAATGACCGGCAATTGATAATTGGGACCATACGTAATTATGGAATAAGCAAAATATCACATAAGGATTTCGTTTTATGAATTACTCATTGTTTTATGAATTACTCATTGCAAATATTCATTTTAAATAAGTCGTATTTTGCTCAACCCAATAAATAGAGCTGAGGTTATAGTTAAAGCTGCTAGTAGAAAACCAAAATAACTAGTTATAGTAAGCATTAAGGAGCTAAATGAAATAGGTTTTTTATACATATCTTTAGAAAGCACTTACCTAAGTTTCAATTTTTGAAAAATAAAAATAAGAGAATACCCCAAAATACCAATTGAAAGAATAAGTTCAATTGAAAGTTTGTTATTTATCTATCATTATAGATGGCACCAAGAAAGAGAAAGTAACAAGTATATAAAATGAAATAAATTCATCATCTGTAACATCTACCCATCCTGGAATTTTAATCAACCAATTCATTAAATACCCTTTTGGTAACCTAACCATACAAGATGGGTCGTATAACTTCATTCAACAATAAATTTTGAAATTAGTAGGGACTAAAATCAACAATCGAAGAAATGATCAGAATCGAAATGATTTTAGAGCGAAGAGTAACCTTAAGAAAAGAAAAATAAATAAAACTTTTAACTTGACTTTACGTTTAACTCATTAGATTCAGCAATAGGTTCATTCAGATAATATCTTGAGCAACTGGGAAGAAAAAAAGTTATTAGACAATCATGCAAAAAAAAATTTTTTGGTTCAACCAAGTTCTAAAACGAGTAATTTCGATTATCTTTTATAGAGTTCCCATTTTATCTTTTAATTTCCTATTCGAAAGACCGATACTTGTAGCTAGATCCTTGGAGCTCCATCGAATACAAGACTGCATCACACTTATTTCTTTAAAATAACAAAAAATTGCAACAAAAAAATTACTTAATTACTTATAAAATAAAACTTAAAACTACGCACGCAAATTTCCAA